CAATAGAAAGGATAGGGGAAGTTTTTAGGTATTGCGTATTTGGCAAGACTATACAATCAATCGAAGGGGTGGATTTTATAAAAAAGGGAATGCTTTCTTTTGTTTAAGGCAAACGAGATTCAAGATGCAAGTACAAAAAAACGAAGTTCAGTAATCCACCCCGCAAGCAAAAAGGGGGTAATATTGTCATCTCTTTTTTGGCGACATGGCCGAGCGGTAAGGCGGAGGACTGCAAATCCTTTTTTCCCCGGTTCAAATCTGGGTGTCGCCTGATCAACAAAAGACCGAAAATCCCTTATTTTTTTTTTAGATAACTCACCGAAATATTCCCCAGTAGAGGGGAAAGAGGGAGCTGCCGGTACGCACTTGATTCGAAACATATAGAGGTTTCTCAAAAGATCTGTAACTTTTTGTGTCTAGGATTCAAAAAAAGATTTTCGTACTAGGAAGGGAATCGATAAGTCTTGAGAGCCCTTACACTACACGATTAATGTAATGGAATTTTTATTGACTGGGCCTTTAACTTTAATTAGATTGGATAACCAAAGGGGAGTCTAACAATTAGTAATTGTGGAGAAACTACTGTGGTCTACAAAGTCACGAATGTCTTTGAGTACTCAGATATTCGATCAATATTTGATTGGATAATTCAGTTTTTATATTTTATATAAAAAAATAAAAAAGCGGCAAAAAACTTCTGTATCGACTGTCTCTCCCTTTTTTCACAGAGACGAAATAGACCAAATGGAAAAGAAAATAGAGGTATGTGTGTGATAGATAATGATCTACTTTGGTTATATTAATATAGTTTTTATTCCTACCTGCTATATTTAGTAATACCCCCTTAGCCACAGGGATCGTTGCATATTTTGCTTGTGCTTCATCTTTCCCAATTCGACTAGAAATCATAATGATCAGAAACTTTTGAAAAAATTTCTTATAAGTGCATTTATTGGGTTGGTTCATTAAATAAAGAGTTTGGGGTAAGAATCCCCTTTTGACTATGCACCCTGGATTTCACTATTATTAGTGAACAAGAATGGAATAATTCCTTCATATTCCTAAAGATAGGGGACATAATTCACATGGATATAGTAAGTCTCGCTTGGGCTGCTTTAATGGTAGTCTTTACATTTTCCCTTTCACTCGTAGTATGGGGAAGAAGTGGACTCTAGAAATACTATTAATCTAATTGCGGTAAGGAATCAAACTTTATCGATTGTTTTATAGATTATTATACAAAGCGTTTTGTTTTAACTATACCTAAATATAATTAGAATAATGCCAATCAAACATATATATATTTCAAGGATTCCCATGTTTGTATTTCGGAAGGGGATACACGCGAGGGTGGTAAGAAATTTTCATTTTCCTAAATTCTCTATTTCGCCGCAGGGATCTTCGTAAACTTATATAGGGAGAATGAGTAATAACAGACCACTTCTTATTATTTATTTGTATTTTAATTTTCTTTGTTTGCCTCTTTAAATTAAAGAAAACATATTACTGGCTTTTATTTTCTTAAAGTAATGGGCGTCCTTGCCCATAGACTTTTTACTTCTTTTATTTTCTTTTTTCGATGGATACTGGGATTTCGGTTTAAAATAATCCGAAATCTCGGAATTAACGCCGTAAACGTCAGAGTTACTTTTTTATTATTTCGGATTAATAATTAATCGGAATCAATACAAATAAAAAATAAATGTAGCAAAGCAATCGCACTCGGGCTCTATGGTATATTCTATAGATAGAATTCGATCGATATATATATATTATGAAGATAGATATTGTAGATTGATCTACATTAAGCCTGGCTCTTTAGACAGTACAACTTTATACACTACAAAACCGCTAATCTAATAGATAGTATGGTAGAAAGAAAGATATCAATCTTTCTACCATATTATAAAATCTCATAGAATATTGGTGATTCTAGCCTGTGTATTTAATTGAAGATTTAAGAAACGAAATTGGAATCCTTTGTTTCTTTCTTAAATCATTCTCATTGATAAAGCCCTAAGAAGTCAAGTTTCATTCAGATTAATCGTTTTGGCTGACTGTTTTTACATATATGATAAGTAAAAAAGCAGTAGGAACTAGAATGAAGAGTGCAGTAGCAATAAATGCGAGAATATTTACTTCCATAATCCCATTGGTTTTTACTTCGCAATAACTCGGGATTTAATCCCATAGAGATAAAAAAAAATTCACCTGGAAATTCAACGGGATGAATTACATCTCGATGATATTCAATCGTATCAATCTTATGAATAACAATATCTGGGCTATCAAATCACCTCGTCGTCGCGAATTAAATAGTAATAGTATAACATAGGAAGATCCTTTATCCATACTCAATAGAAAATTGAATTCGTAATTGAATTCGTAATCGAATCAAGAACTCTTTTTCTTTTCCATTCATAACCTACCGTCTTACTTGGACAATCATCGGATGAAGTAGCCTCTGACCGTTTTCCACTTACATTGCATTGACCCCATAAAAAATAACAACAATAGAAGTAAAATGAAAGGGGGGAAGGAGTTAAACTCGAAACTCCTGTTTTTTATTATGATATAATTTTCACAAGAAAAAGAAAAGTGTGAAAAAGCGAAATTCCGGTATAAAAGATCTAATCTTCAATAACATTCTTTCTTTTATTAATATTCTCTTTTCTTACATCTTTTCTTACATTAGTAATAGCATACATTAAAAGTTCGGTGTAAAACTTTAATTAGATAGATATTTTAAAAAAGGAGTTGGTTTGGGGCATTGAGACTGCATAGATAGAAAGGGAGAGAGTTTGAATCTGAAAACTCTTTTTCGGGGTAACTCAAATTCTATTTTGTAGTGTACAAGAAATTAATTCTAGTTGTGTATGTGCTCCCGAGAAACATAGGATACTCTATCCCATTAGATAGAGGCAATAAATTAAAAAACCAGACGCAGTACGCTATCCCTTTGAACCCTGAATATGAGGTTTCCAATAATTTGACTAATCCAATTCTACCTCTCTCCCACCAATCGGTACTAGTTGAAGTAATGAAAATTTATATATTTGGTTGTGTTTGGTGAGAATAACGAAAAACGAAAAAAAATTCCTAGTGCCTCTTTTTGTCAGAAAAGAAAAATGGAGAGATGAGTTTATGTGTTTATTTGATCCGTCGGGACTGACGGGGCTCGAACCCGCAGCTTCCGCCTTGACAGGGCGGTGCTCTGACCAATTGAACTACAATCCCAGGGAAATAAGTAAGGTATACCGCATCAATATTTTTCGGGTTGAATTAAAAATTTTTGGTGAGAGCGACACAAATTACATTACTACTGATCCTTTCCTTATTTTTAACCTTATTTTTAAATCGATTGAGAATAAATTTTTAAATAAAAATTTTCGTTTCCTTAGACTTTCTTTATACTTACAGATACTGATATGAATCTAGATCCTTTTTTTAGAAAAATGGAATTCTTTTATTCCAACGTATCGTGCGTTCGGGAAGACAAAAATTTACATCTCAGGATCTATGAGCGAATTCTTGGGCCGAGCTGGATTTGAACCAGCGTAGACATATTGCCAACGAATTTACAGTCCGTCCCCATTAACCGCTCGGGCATCGACCCAGGAAAAATAAATTCCATTTTCCATTTTAGGCTCATTGATAATGCACGATCAACTTCCTTTTGTAGTACCCTACCCCCAGGGGAAGTCGAATCCCCGCTGCCTCCTTGAAAGAGAGATGTCCTGAACCACTAGACGATGGGGGCATACGTGTCCGACCGCCATCATACTATGCTCATAGTATTAACAGTTTTTCGAAATTGTCAATAGAATTAATAAAATGGAAGAATATGATTCGACCCAAGAGATCCTTCCACGCCTCACGTTCACGATTCTGTAGAGTTTTTTGATTCGTCATTCCTATTTATGAATCCTTAATTCTAACCGCATGAAAAAAAAAAAAAGAGTTTCGATTAAATATATGGAACCCTTTTCTTAAAAAAAAAAAATAGAACTAAATACGAGGGAAAGGGTTCCTTTTTGGAATGGTTTATACACCCCCAAAAATCAAAATACAACTTTCAATTCCATTTCTTCCACTTTATTGATTCATTCATCTTGCTTTTAAGACGAAATGTGCCTTCCTAGTAAACCAGAAAATTAAGAAAGGATAAATCCCGAAAATGGAGGAATTTTTTTTATTGATTAAGGGGACAAATCGACCTTCTCCAGCATATGATTTAATCATATGATTGAATGAAAAATCTTGGATCTATGTCAAATTGGTAGGTACATGTATCAAGTGATTTTTGTTCTGATGGGTAAGCCAAGAAAAAAAGAGGGCCGGCTTTGAAGTACTAGGTTAAAAAGCTCAAAAAATCGTTCTAGTAAATCAACTTTGTTTTTCTGGAAAGAGCCACTAGCCACTATGAATTTACTTTATTATATAGTATAGTCTATTTTGATAGTCTAGAATATATATATATGTTATGTAATTATAGTGGGAGAGAGATATCTTATCCACAAAGTGACTCAATTCAGGAATTCCATTAAAGGGCCCCTTTAACTCAGTGGTAGAGTAACGCCATGGTAAGGCGTAAGTCATCGGTTCAAATCCGATAAGGGGCTTTTTACTTTTTTCATAAAACCCGAATCGTACTATTTGAACATAGAATCGATTTGCTTCTTGCTATTTTTTTTTAGGAAAAAGGAAACAACTGTATAATATAAGTAGAATATGTTCTAGTAATTATAAAATGGAACATTTATTCATTAAAATGAAAAGAGAAGGCGTCTATTGAATCACCAAATATTCCTCTTTTGTTTTCATTATTTCAACCTAATCCGTTGGAAAGATTAGAAATCAGCAACTAAAAGGGGAAAAGTAAGTAGACCTGACCTATTGAATTCGGACTCGATCCGCTATTCTGATAAGAAAATTAGATAGAGATTAAATTGGAACGGAGGGCCCCCCTTTTTTTTTCATTTCTTTGGACTGCGCGCCAA